CTTTATGTATTAACAATTGGGAATCGTCGAGGTATTTGTGCAAATAGGTATAATCCATGGAATAACAGAAACTATCAAAATGAAAAAATTGACGATAATAACCATAAGTATACAAAAGAGCCCTATTTTTGTAGTTCCTATGATGCACTTGGAGCTTATCGGCAGAAACGAATCAATTTAGATAGTCCTTTGTGGCTTCGGTGGCGACTAGATCAACGCGTCATTGCACCAAGAGAAGTTCCTATCGAAGTTCAGTGTGAATCTTTTGGTACCTATCATGAGATTTATGGTCACTATCTAATAGTAAGAAATGTAAAAAAAGAAATACTTTGTATAGACATTCGAACCACTGTTGGTCATATTTCTTTTTATCGAGAGATAGAAGAAGCCATACAAGGGTTTTACCGGGCTTGCTCCTCTAGAGTACCTAAGCTAAAAAATTCTATGCTATGATACCCGTGATAATTCGATTCGGGTCTTCCCGTCTCAACTAGATATTCTAATTCGCGAATTTCTACACTAATCAAGATCGAGGAAAGGCAGTCTTCGAATCACTGACTCAACCTCATTGTCGAATCTGAATCCTACTCAACTGAGGGAGGTACTTATGGCAGAACGGGCGGATCTAGTCTTTCACAATAAAGCGATAGATGGAACTGCCATGAAACGACTTATTAGCAGATTAATAGATCACTTTGGAATGGCATATACATCACATATCCTGGATCAAGTAAAGACTCTGGGTTTTCAGCAAGCCACTGCTACATCCATTTCATTAGGAATTGATGATCTTTTAACAATACCTTCTAAGGGATGGCTAGTACAAGATGCTGAACAACAAAGTTTAATTTTGGAAAAACACCACCATTATGGGAATGTACACGCGGTAGAAAAATTACGTCAATCCATTGAGATCTGGTATGCTACAAGTGAATATTTACGACAAGAAATGAATCCTAATTTTAGGATGACTGCTCCTTCTAATCCAGTCCATATAATGTCTTTTTCGGGAGCTAGAGGAAATGCATCTCAGGTCCATCAATTAGTAGGTATGAGAGGATTAATGTCGGATCCTCAAGGACAAATGATTGATTTACCCATTCAAAGCAATTTACGCGAAGGACTCTCTTTAACGGAATATATTATTTCCTGCTACGGAGCTCGCAAAGGAGTTGTAGATACTGCTGTACGAACATCAGATGCTGGATACCTCACGCGCAGACTTGTTGAAGTAGTTCAACACATTGTTGTACGTAGAACAGATTGTGGCACCATCCGAGGTATTTCTGCGAGTCCTCAAAATGGGATGATAACAGAAAGAATTTTTATCCAAACATTAATTGGTCGTGTATTAGCAGACAATATATATATGGGTTCACGATGCATTGCCATTAGAAATCAAGATATTGGGATTGGGCTTGTTAATCGATTCATAACCTTTCGAGTACAACCAATATCTATTAGTATTAGAACCCCCTTTACTTGCAGGAGTACATCTTGGATCTGTCGATTATGTTATGGCCGTAGTCCCACTCATGGCGACTTGGTCGAATTGGGAGAAGCAGTAGGTATTATTGCGGGTCAATCTATTGGGGAACCCGGGACTCAACTAACATTAAGAACTTTTCATACCGGTGGAGTATTTACAGGTGGTACTGCAGAACATGTACGAGCTCCTGATAATGGAAAAATCAAATTCAATGAAGATTTGGTTCATCCCACACGTACACGTCATGGGTATCCTGCTTTTCTATGTTATATAGACCTATATGTAACTATTGAGGGTCAAGATCTTCTACATAATGTGAATATCCCACCAAAAAGTTTGATTTTAGTTAAAAATGATCAATATGTAGAATCAGAACAAGTGATTGCTGAGATTCGCGCCGAAGCATCCACCTTGAATTTTAAAGAGAGAGTTCGAAAACATATTTATTCTGACTCAGAGGGAGAAATGCACTGGAGTATCGCTGTGTACCATGCACCCGAATATACATATGGTAATGTTCATCTCTTACCAAAAACAAGTCATTTGTGGATATTATCTGGAGTTCCATACAGATCCAGTATAGTCCCTTTTTCGCTCCACAAGGATCAAGATCAAATAAATATTCATTCTCTTTCTGCCGAACGAAAATATATTTCTATTTCTAACCCTTCAGTGACTAATGATCAAGTGAGACACAAATCGTTTAGGTCGGATCCTTCTGGTAAAAAGGGGGAGTGGGTTCTTGATTATTCAGGACCTGATCGAATCATATGTAATGTTTATTGTAATTTCATATATCCCCCCATTCTCGACGATAATTCTGATTTATTGGCAAAGAGGCGAAGAAATAGATTCATCATTCCATTACAATCTAATCAAGAAAAAGAACTAATACCCCGTTCGGGTATCTCGATTGAAATACCCGTAAATGGTCTTTTCCGTATAAATAGTATTCTTGCTTATTTCGATGATCCCCGATACAGAAGAAAGAGTTCAGGAATTACTAAATAT